AAAACATATTTAATTAAAATTTATCCTCTTCATGCTTACTATAACTAGTTATTTCGGTTTTCTACTAGCAGCTTTGACTATAACCTCGGCTCTATTTATCGGTCTAAACAAGATACGACTTATTTGAAATTAATTGCATGAACCATTCCTAAAAAAAAAGCCTTCTGTGGTAGTTCATATATTCTATAGTTCCTTACCCGGCCCATTTCCAATTCTTGGTCATTGAATTCATGGGTAATACGGATTAATATTTAAGGATAGATATTACCTCTCCTTTTCTGCGTTCAAAGAAATTGAAATGATTGAAGTTTTTCTATTTGGAATTGTCTTAGGTCTAATTCCTATTACTTTGGCTGGATTATTCGTAACTGCATATTTACAATACAGACGCGGTGATCAATTGGACCTTTGATTAATTAACATCTCTTTTTTTTTTTGATTGACCTCCTACTTTCTTTAATCTACAGGAGGTCAAATTCAGATTGCTGTTCAAGTTTTTCAGTCTAATTTTCAAACGAACAAATAACAAGAATGGAATCACGCTCTGTAGGATTTGAACCTACGACATCGGGTTTTGGAGACCCACGTTCTACCGAACTGAACTAAGAGCGCTTTATTATCACAAAAATCATTTTATTTTGTGACCCAATTCGTCTTGCATGTATATACTATCATAAATAATATAATAAAATTAAAGATTTATTTTGTATATCCAATTTTAATCAATTTCAATTGATCCCTCGTTACTGCCCATAAGGAATAGGTAGGGATGACAGGATTTGAACCCGTGACATTTTGTACCCAAAACAAACGCGCTACCAAGCTGCGCTACATCCCTTTCAATTGGCCTACAGTGTCATTGTAGAGAATCTCTGTCTTGTTTTCCACATCTTTATTTCTTCCATTAATATACACAATCTTGCTATTTCTTCTTTTTGGTCTCATATATCATATAACATATAGTAATAAAAGACTTATACTATATACGTACTTATACTATATACGTATTAAATAAAGATGAAACCCGCCGTAAAGTAAAAAAAAGAACACCTTTTCGGGAATTCTCAAGTAGAAGTAAAAAGGAACTTATTTTTTTGTTTTAAGAAAAGGAATATCGACTATCTACTGTACTGAATCGTTGTACATTTCAATTTGAATTAGGGATTCTGCGTACAAATATAAGTGGTCAGTAGTTAACTACATATACACATCGGGTCATATATGTATTACCATTATTTATTACATTTTAGAATAAAATTACAATAAAAAGAAGGAGGATTTTCAATGCGAGATCTAAAAACATACCTCTCCGTGGCACCGGTAGTAAGTACTCTATGGTTCGGGTCTTTAGCGGGTTTATTGATAGAGATCAATCGTTTATTTCCGGATGCGTTGATATTTCCTTTTTTTTCATTCTAGTTAGTGAGATGGGGGGGGGGTGAAGAAGATTAGAGATACAATCAAATATCTGTGACTAATCCCTCTCCTTCTCTTCTTTTTTTTATAAACGGAAATGTGATGGCTGTAGCAACAATATCATACAAGATACTTAAATGAAATACTGTACAGCGATTTACATTTATAAAGTCGAAATAGAGTCAGAAATCATTATAGTCCTTATTATTACTATAGTGATTATTGATTGATTGAAATTGAAACGAAATCTTTCATAATTTGATTTAGAGTTAGCAACTTTTATTTTATTTTTTTTTTTTCGTTCCTTTCTTCTTCTTCCCTTCGGATTGGAAAATAGAAAAATGGAGTCAGTCAAAAACCCAAAGGAGGTTCATGGCCAAGGGTAAAGATGTCCGAGTAACGGTTATTTTGGAATGTACCGCTTGTGTTCGAAATCGTGTTAATAAAAAATCAATGGGCATTTCCAGATATATTACTCAAAAGAATCGACATAATACGCCCAGTCGATTAGAATTGAGAAAATTCTGTCCCTTTTGTTACAAACATACGATTCACAGTGAAATAAAGAAATAGATCGAACCGATCGCCTCCGTGTCCGCCTTCCAATCCAAGGAAGATGAAAAACGACATGTTATATATAACATAACAATTTCTATAACATATATTAAATATAAACAAATCCTATTTATTAATTCTAAATCTTTTTTGATCGTTTTTGTTTTGATCCGATCGAAATAGGAGTAGGATTTTCGGGATAAGGAATAAACAAACCATGGATAAATCCAAGCGATTCTTTCTTAAATCCAAGCGATCTTTTCGTAGGCGTTTGCCCCCGATCCAATCGGGGGATCGAATTGATTATCGAAACATGAGTTTAATTAGTCGATTTATTAGTGAACAAGGAAAAATATTATCTAGACGGGTGAATAGATTGACTTTAAAACAACAACGATTAATTACCGTTGCTATAAAACAAGCTCGTATTTTATCTTCGTTACCTTTTCTTAATAATGAGAAACAATTTGAAAGAAGCGAGTCGACCACTAGAACTACAGGTCTGAGAACTAAAAATAAATAATTCTTCAATTGAATCAAATTCCAATCCGAACTCAAACGCAAATTTACGTTTTGTTCGAAAAATATGAGAATCCAGATTTGATTATTTGATTATCGTGTCGTAAGAAAAAAAAAGAATTGGGAAAGAAGAATAAATATTTTTTTATTGAACGTGTTTGTTCATTTTGATAACTTTCTCATAGGATGATATTTTATCATACTAATTTCTACTCTACCTTCCCGGAGTTCATTCTCCAGGGAACTCCATTTAAAATAAAACATTCCAACGGATTCCTTCCAATCTCCTTATTTTATGATCTCATTAGAAATCATATAAAAACAATTCCTATTGAATATAGCTATTTGTGCAAGTATTTTACGATTAAGAAGCAACTGCCCTTTGTACAGATTGTGTATTAGTCTACTATAACTATAGTATACATTATTGTCTCGACTTACTGCATTTATCCGAGTGATCCACAAACGCCGAAAATCTCTCTTTTGCCTATCTCTATCCCGATGAGCTGAAACCAAAGCTCTTATTTTCTGTTGAGTAATAGTCCGGGTAAGTCTTGAATGAGCCCCTCGAAAGCTTGAGGCAAATAAACGAATTTTTGTTCTACGTCTTCGAGCTATATATCCGCGTTTAATTCTGGTCATTGAATAAATGAAACTTTGATGAATAACTAAGTGATTTCTTTTCTTTCAGTTATTTCCTTCCCCTTTCCTAGTCTATTAATAACAAAACGGATTCTTCCAATGTATAAAAAAAAATTCCAATGGCTTTTGCTACTATAACCTTCCCGACCACGATTTTTTTATAGGCTTTCGCCTCGAAATAAGAAATTTTTTTTGATACTAAATATCAAAAAAAACATAGTAAATAAAATAGTAAATCAAAAAGTAGTAAATATAAATGGGTATAGTGGGTTCCATCGTTTCTATGGTTTCTTCTTAAACGGTGAGGTCTTCTCTATACACCGGAGCCCCTTCTTTCATTTAATGAATGTTATTGTTAACTTGTACAGTTCACACTTTTTGGCTCTACCCATAATTATCTAGTAATAGGTCTTTCACAACGAAACCCACCGATACAGTAACGGTATTTAATTATGAAGATTAGCTGAGTAGCTGACCCTGTTAGTCCGTTCTTGCAAGAGTCAAGAATAAGGGCATAACCTTTCTGCTTTTTAAATAGGATTTCCCTGCTTAATGGATAAATTTTTCTACCAATGGGGAATTCTTTCTCGTCGTAAATTAAAAATTGAAATGATTGGATTTAGCACCAATGAAAACCATAAATTTGATAACACAATAGAAAGATATGATAGATCTTTTTTTTTTTTAGATTTACCTTTTTTAGTTTTAGATAGTGAATGGGCTTCTTTCATTCTATCCTATTCATTGGTACTGATCGCCAATACTGGATCAATTGTTTTCTTTCTTTTGGCCTAGCACATTATCTGAACGAGTCGCACATACACCCTAGTACATGTTCCTCGTCGCTGAGGACATCCCTTAAGAGCAGGAGATTTCGTGACATTTTTGATTGACTGTCTTGTGTTTCTAATAAGTTGTTTAATAGTTGGCATGTTGAATCATATACATAATGAGCTGGTTTAGATCGATCCTAACCGGATGATTATGAATCATTTATATATTAATAGATGAATTCTTAATTAATAGAATATTAAACCCGGTAAGACGATAAAATCGCAAATCCCGGATTTGCGTGAAATCCCTGTTCTGTTAGTTTTTGTTATTTTTTAACCGCTACACGATCAACAATTCCATGAGCTTGGGCTTCTGTTGCTGACATAAAAATATCTCTTTCCATGTCTTCGGAAACAACCCATAAAGGTTTGCCTGTTCTTTGTACATAAACCCTTGTGATGGTTTCGCGTAGCTTCAGTAGTTCTTCCGCTTCCAGGACAAATTCTCCCGTCTGTGCCTCATAAAAACCACTAGCAGGTTGATGCATCATTACCCTGATAATATAACATAATAGACAGTTCCTCCATCTTGCATGATGAAAGTCGAAGAGATAAAGAATAATAAAAAAAAAATAGTACGAAAAAAAGATAGAATTGAACAACCGTACAGGCATCTTTTGCGCATTGCATACGGCTCTACAATGGAATTCACTTTTACTTTTTTTTTTACCTTACTTACATCGAAGAAATAGGCAAAAAAAAATAAATATATATGTTGTATATTTATGTTATATTTTATTATATATTTATGTCATATATTGTAGGGTCTATCAGATTCATATAGGTAAATGATCCACTAACCACCCTTCCTTTTGGAGTAGTTAAAAAATACTATGATGGCTCCGTTGCTTTATTATTTCGTCTGTTATTTAGCAATCCCAAAGTTTCTTTTTTTTTTTTTTCGTATTCTTTCCTAACATAAATATTGTTATCTTCGGTGTGAAACCAAAAAAGTTTGTGACGCTGAAATGGGTCTTCCGATAGATCAGATAAAATTGGAAATACCCTTTATCTCATACTACTCTTTCGATACATAATGTAAGTATTTTGAAAAATTTTTCTTTTTATATCGAATTCGAAGTGCCATGCTATTATTACTTAATATTCATATTTCATATAGCGCGAAGGCATAGTCTTCTTTTTTTCTCTCAAATCAAATAAAAAACTCATTGGCGCCAAGCGTGAGGGAATGCTAGACGTTTGGTAATTTCTCCTCCGACCAGAATAAAAGATCCCATTGAAGCGGCTAATCCCATGCATACTGTCTGTATATCTGGTCGCACAAATTGCATAGCATCATAAATAGCTACTCCGGGTATTAGCCATCCGCCAGGAGAGTTTATAAACAAATACAGATCTTTGGTATCGTTATCCATACTGAGATATACCATAAGAGCAATAAGTTGATTCGAGATCTCGTTATCAATCGGTTGGCCTAAAAAAAGTAATCTTTCTCGATAAAGTCGGTTGATTGGGATAAAATTGTATCCCTTAGGAACCGTACGGGCACCTTTTGATGCATACGGTTCAACACAAATTGCGAAAACAAACAAAGAATCAATGTGTAGATTCTAGCTTTCTTTCTTTTTTCATATTCATAGCAGGCTCCTTTTAGCTTGTAACAAAGGGGAGCTTTTTCTTTCATGTTTCAAGAAAGATGAGTTTTGGCCTGTTTTAATTTATATATAACTATATAAATTAAAAACCTATAAATAAAAAAAAAATTCACTAAACTTATCGGACTAACTTCTCATTGATGTATTGTTTCATCGGGATCCAATCCAAATCGCGATGTAATTTTCTTGTTCCTGAACGGTCTTTTTCAACTTTTTTTAGGTTTAGGCTCTACTCCGAATAAAGATCTGCCCGATTTGGATTTGCACATATAGGACAAATGCCCCAATACCACGTCTTTTTGCTACGACTTCCTTTTTTTATTTATTCCATGTCTCCCGCCAAATAGTAAATATTCAATGCATCCATCACCATCACATTACTCGATTGATTAACAGTTTGAGATCATTATTATATATTATAAATGGAAAATCTTTATAAATAGAATATGATATTTATTAAGTGGTAATCATAGATATATTACCAATTGGTTTTTTTTTTTCTAAACGGAGCCTGTATATTTCATTTTTTTGGTCTAACCAAGCCAACCATAAATTATAAATTATTATAATTGAGAATATTAATCTGTATACCCCCCTAAAAAATAGATTGAATTGCACTTCATTGCATTTCACGCTCCAAATTTTTGGATGATTCAATCAACCTTTCTTGGGCGAAAGAGGGGATATCTCGATCGGGTAAGAGAACGGGGAAATACCATATGACCAAATATATCTGACAAGTCGCACTATATGTCAATCCACGATGCATTTTCCTCTCCAGGGTTTCGAAAAGGAACTTTTGGAACACCAATAGGCATTAAATGAAATAAAAATTAATTACTATAGCTCACTTTGATGTGAAAGCGTAACAATGTATTTATTGTCTTAATAATATTGTTCTTTATCATATTTTATCCATAGATTGAATAAGTTTATAAAAAAGGAAGACAGAAATACTAAAGGAAAATTCTTTCAAATAGGTCCTTTGAATTGAATGATGAACAAAAAAAAATATAAATGCAGTCACTCATATAAAAGGTATCAACCTCTTACCATTGCGTATTGGTACTTATCGGGTGTAGAATAGATCTGCTTCTTTTTGTTCCTACAAACAAAATTGTTCCATTATTAATAATATTAATAAAAGACATTATTACTAAAAGAATAGAACAAATATTAATCCTTTCCCCGAGATAATCCACTCAAAGGGGAAGGTCCATAGTATAGTTTTTTTCCAGTGCAATAAAGTTACATAGTGTCTATTTTTCGTTGATAGAGGGGTATTTCCATGGGTTTGCCTTGGTATCGTGTTCATACCGTCGTATTGAATGATCCCGGTCGTTTGCTTGCTGTCCATATAATGCATACAGCTCTGGTTGCTGGTTGGGCCGGTTCGATGGCTCTATACGAATTAGCGGTTTTTGATCCCTCTGACCCTGTTCTTGATCCAATGTGGAGACAAGGTATGTTCGTTATACCCTTCATGACTCGTTTAGGAATAACCAATTCATGGGGCGGTTGGAGTATCACAGGAGGGACTATAACGAATCCGGGTATTTGGAGTTACGAAGGCGTGGCCGGTGCACATATTGTGTTTTCTGGCTTATGCTTTTTGGCAGCTATCTGGCACTGGGTGTATTGGGATCTAGAAATATTTTGTGATGAACGTACAGGAAAACCCTCTTTGGATTTGCCCAAAATCTTTGGAATTCATTTATTTCTCTCAGGGTTGGCTTGCTTTGGGTTTGGCGCATTTCATGTAACAGGATTGTATGGTCCGGGAATATGGGTATCCGATCCTTATGGACTAACCGGAAGGGTACAATCTGTAAATCCGGCGTGGGGTGTGGAAGGTTTTGATCCTTTTGTTCCGGGAGGAATAGCCTCTCATCATATTGCAGCAGGTACCTTGGGCATATTGGCGGGTCTATTCCATCTTAGTGTCCGTCCGCCCCAACGTCTATACAAAGGATTACGTATGGGAAATATTGAAACTGTCCTTTCCAGTAGTATCGCTGCTGTCTTTTTTGCAGCTTTTGTGGTTGCTGGAACTATGTGGTATGGTTCGGCAACTACCCCGATTGAATTATTTGGTCCCACTCGTTATCAATGGGATCAAGGATACTTCCAACAAGAAATATATCGACGAGTTGGTGCTGGGCTAGCCGAAAATCAAAGTTTATCCGAAGCTTGGTCTAAAATTCCTGAAAAATTAGCTTTTTATGATTACATCGGCAATAATCCAGCAAAGGGGGGATTATTCAGAGCGGGCTCAATGGACAATGGGGATGGAATTGCTGTTGGGTGGTTAGGACACCCTGTTTTTAGAGATAAAGAGGGGCGTGAACTTTTTGTACGTCGTATGCCTACTTTTTTTGAAACATTTCCGGTTGTTTTGGTAGACGGAGACGGAATTGTTAGAGCCGATGTTCCTTTTAGAAGGGCAGAATCGAAATACAGTGTCGAACAAGTAGGTGTAACTGTTGAGTTCTATGGTGGCGAACTCAATGGAGTCAGTTATAGTGATCCCGCTACTGTGAAAAAATATGCTAGACGTGCTCAATTGGGTGAAATTTTTGAATTAGATCGTGCTACTTTGAAATCCGACGGTGTTTTTCGTAGCAGTCCGAGGGGTTGGTTTACTTTTGGACATGCTTCGTTTGCTCTTCTCTTTTTCTTCGGACACATTTGGCATGGTGCTAGAACCTTGTTCAGAGATGTTTTTGCTGGGATTGACCCAGATTTGGATGCTCAAGTAGAATTTGGAGCATTCCAAAAACTTGGAGATCCAACTACAAGAAGACAAGTAATCTGATACAATATTGTTTTGTTATTTTTCGTCTTTAGTTTTGTGAAAAACTGTAGGGTACCAGATAAATCTTGATTTGAATCGCTACCTTTTCTTTGACTCTTGCTCTTTCTTTATCCGGGAGACGATCCCCAATAAACAGGTATGGAAGCTATAATTGTAAACCACGATCGAATCTATGGAAGCATTGGTTTATACATTCCTCTTAGTCTCAACTTTAGGAATAATTTTTTTCGCTATCTTTTTTCGAGAACCACCTAAAGTTCCAACTAAAAAGGTGAAATGATTTTTCATTATCTCAATTGAAAGTAATGAGCCTCTCAATATTGAGAGGCTCATTACCTCAACTAGTCTCCGTGTTCCTCGAATGGATCTCTTAGTTGTTGAGAGGGTTGCCCAAAAGCAGTATATAAGGCGTACCCAGTAAAACTTACAAGTAAACCCGATATAAAGATGGCAACTAGGGTTGCTGTTTCCATTATTATATAGTTTCAAGTTTCAAGACCACAATGGATCTATGATAAGATCATTTATTTACAACGGAATGGTATACAAAGTCAACAGATCTCAATGAATATAAAATACGATTTATGGCTACACAAACCGTTGAGAGTAGTTCTAGATCTGGTCCAAGACGAACTACTGTAGGGAGTTTATTGAAACCATTGAATTCAGAATACGGTAAAGTGGCTCCTGGGTGGGGAACTACTCCTTTGATGGGTATCGCAATGGCCCTTTTTGCGGTATTCCTATCTATTATTTTGGAGATTTATAATTCTTCCATTTTACTGGACGGAATTGGAACGAATTAGATTCACAAGAACTAGTAACTAGCTTTTCAATACAAAGTGAAGCATTTAGGTCTCTGATTTTTATCCCATTCTATTTTGGTAGTTCGATCGTGGAATTTCTTTGTTTCTGTAGTTCCGGAATATGAGTGTGTGACTTGTTATAATTGATCCTATGGATAGTACAGAGAATGCGTCTGTCATCTTGATCGAGATGGTTTTACTTCGTCGGATATTCATTCTAGTATCTGAAGCACGGAATATAGGAAATAGATTACAAAGTATTATTAGCACTATGATTCATACTTAATATTCAGACCTCGTGTCCGGACTTCCATTTTTTTTCTTCAAAGGGTTATATTTAGAAGTTATAAATCGAAAGATTTTTATTCTTTCAAACTCCTATTTATGCTTATTTTGATCAAAGGACAAAGGTGTCTTTGGATTTTTATTCATTCTAGTTATTCATTGAATAAGTGATAATCTAAGAGTTCTTACTCAAGGAATTTTTGGAATTTGTTTATATTTATAAAGGGTTTTATTGAATCATCGTGGTTCTAGTATGAATCTGGGGTTTTAATTGATTCATAGGGTCTTAACAAGAGAATTCCTATCAATAATAAAGAAAACAGTAGTAAAGGCGCATTACACACAATAAAAAAAAAAAAACTAAAAAAAAAAATAGGTAAATAGAAGATTCAAGAGGCCTATAATCATCACCATAGAGACAAACGAGCCGACTTGATGTTTTGGCATTATAACCACAAGAAAGAACTTTCGGATTTTTATTCTTTTGTATCTTCAGAAACGATTGAATCATAG